AGTGGAGCTTTCGATCAAGATGTTCTCGCCCCCCCCGTTTGGGCTCTCGCTCGAATCGGAACCTTTATGCCTTTCGACTCAGCCGGGCGCCAATAAAAGAAAAAGTTTTCGCATGGGCTCATCATCTGATGCAGAACTGATTTAATAACCACCATCCATCACCAATCACATTCCACATCCCACTTCAAACTTTTCGATTCTCCTCGGGTAGCCTCCTCTAGAAAGGAATTCCCGCTTCAGAGGTAGGTGAGCCGGGAAGGAGTTTGACTGCTGAGATGGGATCGGATCCTATTCGAAGCACTCCACCACGAAGAAGAGTCTTCGGGGCAATAAAGATAGGAATTCCTATCTGTAGGGCGGGCCGGGCTTTCAAGACAGAGATTCACTACTCCATCTGGAAAGGGCTTTCCCTCGTGGGGAAAGAGAAGAACCCCTTATTGAAAGGTAAGGCCAAGTCCAAAATCAATAGAAAAAATCCCTTCCCGGACTCTACGTCTGGGTCTTATTCTATCTCAAACTCGGATTAGGAAAAGTGCCCTTGAACTACAGATCAATCATAATAAACAATACAAGAAAAGAAATGGATTATCCTGCCGGCGAGAAAGGAAAAGGGGGGGGAGATAGGGAAGAGGATATTAAGGATAGTCACTCCACTCCATAGATAGTGAACACAGATTCTTGTTTCATTTTCAATTCCTTTCGGGGTCGGGCTGCTGGTGGGGCTGTGCACATTCTCCCTCTTCTTCCGCTTTACAACCGGAATAAGGAACCTTAGAATTCACCCTACCCGTCGATGAAAAAATGGGATTTGAGAGGACTACCAGCTAGGGGATCAGAAAGATTTTTATGGAATGCCCTACTCCTGCCTGAGCTTTCCGATCAACCAATCCCCTATTTCAGGGGCATCTCTGTGTTAGGTAGGGCCAGGGATCTCTGATTAGTCGAATGAGCCCATCCCTCTGGCCTATCATTTATTGGTCGATCCAGCTGGCGGCTCCTGCGTCCCCGTGGGGGCCCCCTTCATACAAGTTTGCTGCTAGGAGTCCCTCTAGTCGAATCAATAATCAATAGAAGTCCCTTTTCTGACCTGGCTCTTCAATCGACGATCTACTGCTCCCTCTTAGTTGCAGATGTCCATGCTTTTCTTCGAAAGCCCTAGCCAGTGATGAATCTCCAGTAAGATCTCCGTATTCAATTCCTCCGTCCAGTTTGAACCCGTCCCAGCAACGAAGACCTTCCTACTGCAAGGCGAGGCTCTGCCCTTCCCCTAGAATCCACTCCGGGTCGGAGGAGCAGCTAGTCCAACTTCTTGAGCAGCCGAGATATTGAAAAACTCACATTTGATTGAATTCCTTGCCTCACCCTGAGATGAGAGGGAAGGTCGATTTGACTCGAATCCTGGACCTGATCTTGAATCCTACACCGGTTAATGATGCGATGGGAGAAGTTTGTCTTTTTTCATTTTTTCATCAATGGGCTCGTCCATGCCCAATTCCAATGGACAAACCTTCGTTCGATCCGCGCCCCTAGCTCTATAATCCACCCGTCTTCCCCAGTCCCTGAAAGCCCTCCTCCCCTGGGCCTAGCCCTCTTTCTCAACTTGAGTCTTAAGTTCAGCGGCTTTCATCGTTGACGAACACCTGTGCTAATAAGACAAAGAAGTGGGGAATCTATGCCTTGAATGAATCAGTAACAACGGATTAGTGGAATGAGGGATCAAGAGACGAATAGGGGGGCCTATCCATTATTTATTGGTGGACCTTCCCTTTTTCCGGTCACGGAGCTCTCAACTGAGTTGTTTAGGTTCTGGAATTCCATCTCTAGTTGGGGGTTTCGGTTCGAAGGTTATAAAATGCGGTGCGGGTTCATCTCTCTCGACCAGTTCAGGTTCAAGGGAAGGGTGATCGAGGGGACCCAGACTTTAGATCTCTTCTCTATGGCGGGAGGTTTCTTTCGTATCAAGAGTGTGTTTGTTGGGGAGGCCAGGGAAGAAGGATTGGATCGAGAGGCGATGCCTATGCCTCTTCTTTATCGATAGGATTCCCATCATTTTAAGTCTCCGGCGAAGGAGACAGGGCGAGGCACCGAACATGTTCTATCCTCAACCTCTATCTGTCATTAGTAATCTCAATCCGCTTTTCCTATTCACTAGTACACTGCGCGCTACAAACAACTAGAAGCCCCTTGACTAGTAAGGGAAAACGCTAGGGCTGAAAAGCCAGCAACTTGTTAGGAGTAGGTTTTGGCTTGCCCCTTTCTTATTATTAGTAAGATAGGTTTGGAACCCTGGGCTGCTTGCTGCTCGCCCCTCTCTCTAAAGGGGCCTATGCACTCCACTCGTTACCACTAAAGGACGAAACCGGGAGCGGAAGGAGGGACTTGAACCCTCAACCTCAGCCTTGGCAAGGCTATGCTCTACCATTAAGCTATTTCCGCCAGCTACGGTAGTGGCGAAGCACTACTGAGAAATTCACGTATTACTTGATACGGACGACTTCTGTTTTTCCGCCCTCTTGACCTCCGATCGAACTATACGAGCCCTCTGCCCCACGCCAGCTCGCGTGGTTCACCGGTTCCACCGACTAGACCCTTAGAGTGATTCAGTCGATACAGAGGTGCGCTTGAAGTGGGGGGTGTGCTGTCCCTATTGGGCTGGGCTGCCTTTTCAAAAAATCTCCGGCCGCTCAGTGCCGCTATTGGTGGGCGCGAGTTGTAAGGAGTCTTGGTCTCGAGTCGAGCTGGGGCGTCATTTCATTCTCGTAACGGGAGTGAGTACACCGCAAGACCAGACAAGTGACTCCCTCGCCTCTTTCGAGGGCACCTGTCTTTTAAGTTAAGTAATTTCCTAAGACGGCTCCTCTTATTCTACGATAATCCAAGCAGCAGCTCCACAAGTCCGCTCGGAACCAGTCGATTCCTGAGCCATTCGTTCTCCCCTCTCGGTTGGCGTTTGCCAGCCACTAGAGCAAGTAAGATAACCTACAGTGAATGAACTTAAAAAACCGTGGATTTATACCGGATTGTACACCTTTGTGTCTGGCTATGTATATGGATGTGCATAAAAAAGAAGGGACGCGGGACATCTCTCTCCCTTTTTTTTTGGGGGGGGGGAAGAGAAGAGAGAGGGAAGAAGCTGCAGCGGCACCTCACGAACTTCTTACTGGGGCAGCACCATCCTATAGGCATTTGCGAGTGTTTGGATGCACGTGTTTTGTTCATTCATATTCCTGCGCAGTTAAGAGAAAAATTGTCTCCAAGGAAACCACTTGTGTCTTTATTGGATATGCTTAGTCCGGGTATAGATGCTATGACGTGAAATCCAAGAGACTCGATGTCTCGTTGAATGTTCTCTTTAATGAGGTCGCCTCATATTTTTCTTAACCTAATTCATCAGCCTCGGGGGGGAATGGCGATGGATATGTATTGTGGCCTTCTCCTGTTCATCAACTCGCGAACCTAATTCTTGATGTTACGGATCAGCCTCACTCTTCAGGCCAGCAGCCTTGCCCAGCATCTTCTGCCGATTGTCAGCCTGTTCAGCTGACCTCAGAGGATTCAAGTAACCCGGCACAGCATGTTTATTCTCGGTGGCGATTACACTATGTTTCCGGGAAGATTACTCCAGAAGATCAGCAGTCTAGCCCAGTTGCTTCCCCTTCCAGCCGCTTCCTCAGATTCTGGATCCCTCTCTCAGGTTCGTCGATCCTCTCAAGTTTATTATCCTGTTGAAAAAAAAAATGATTATCTTATGAATCGTTTTCCCCAAAACATCGAGCTTACCTCATGTCAGTTCAATCTTCTCATGAACCTGAATCATTTGCTGAAGCCTTCAATCATTCTTGCTGGAGAGATGCTATGCAGGAAGAAATCAATGCCCAGGAAAAAAAGAATAAGACTGAGTCTCATTGCCCGCAGGGAAACAAGCCATTGGCTGCAAGTGGATTTACAAGATCAAGCATAAAGCAGATGGCTCGGTAGAGAGATACAAAGCTAGATTAGTAGCTAAAGGATTCCTTCCAGAATATTGAGTCGAACCCCCGGGTTGCTAAACACCATTCGCGGCATTCTTGCCTTAGCTGCAATCAAAAAGTGGCTCTCAATTTCAACTTGACGTGAAGAATGCCTTTCAACAACATAAGGGAAGGGGGGATTCGCAAGAATTTCTATTCAGCCTCCTCCAACTCCAGGCTTCTCTTCTCCTAGGAATCCTAACTTGGTATGCAAGCTCAAGAAAGCGATTTACGTTACAAGCTAAAGCAGGCACCAAGAGCTAAGAAGGGGCCTGCTTTCATAAATTTAGCTCGTTTCTCACTGCTTCATTTTTGAGAAAGGGTTGCACCGTGCGGATTCTTCCATGTTTATTCGTCGACGTCATGGTCGTTGCCTCATCCTTCTTTTATACGTTGACGACAACATTCTCACCGGGAATGATTCTTCTCTTTTATTCGATTTCATCAAGGAGCTTGGCAACCAATTTGTCTCTTTCATCCGCTGCATTACTTTCTCGGCATGGAGGTATCTCGCTCCACCTCTGGACTTCGCCTAACCCAAACAAAGTATACTCTTGAATTTGGATCTCGTCTATATCCTGCCCTGCGTTACGCCTATATCTCCAGGTGCCAAGCTATCCGCCCCTACTCTTATAATAGAAAAGGCAGGCTGCCCTGACGACCGACGCTCTACCTCGGGCTTTTGTTCTTGGTCGGAATCTCATTTCCTGGAGCGCTAAGAAGGCAGCCCCCTCCCCCCTACTCACCTTTGAATCTATAAAGAAAGCCCTATTAGTCAAGCTTTGAAGCAAGCTGCTAGAAATAGCGCGCTAGCGCTTTACTTTACTAATAGAATATCAAGTAAAGGCTCTTCTCATCGAGAGTAGGTTTTTCAGGTCCTTCTGCATTTGATGCTTATTCTTTCTTCTTTTGAAACATATTCTTTTGCGCAGCATTAGTCTTTTCAGACTGCTGTTCAAATCTCTTTTCAGCTTCTGCCTAAATAAAATGGTCAGATCAATCATAGTTAAAGGAGGAGTTTCACGGGGTTGTCAAAGACTCAAACGACTTCAGCAGACTTCCCGGTCACTGATCACGATCAGTCATTTTGACTCTCACTGCTACAAATTATTTTTTCATCTTCTCCATCTTGTATAAGTGCGGAGACACGCTCGTCCTCTCTTGCTGCTTGGAAAAAAACCGTTGCCGAAGAAACTTCATGTTTACCATTGTCACTGACTCATACATTCTCTGTGGAGTCTCCCAGATTTATCATGCGGACTCAATGTCTCCCACTGAAACTAGTACCTTATCCTTGACCACCATTACATTCGAGCACAGCTTCGAAGCACTTTTTTTTTACTTTATACAACTATAGATGCTGTTCATATGCTTTCTTTTGTTGTTTGGCTACAACAACATCCATCACTTGATTGAAGAAGCCATTAGCACCAGATCCGCGGGCTTCTCTTTTCCAAAAAAAAATCCTGTTCTTTGAGAAGCAACTGCATTCTCATCTTCCAAACATCTACATTTCTACATTCAATTTTGCGATGTTTGATGCGTTAATGCAGTACTCATATCAGCAACCATAGATCCTGAAGATTCTTTCGCTACCATATCTGCACAGCCCGGGCTCTCATACCAGATGATAACAATCTTTAGCTGAAAGAAAGCAAAAATTTCTAGGAATGTGCAGAGCTGAGACCCGCTGTTGTTGAGTGGCAGCAAATGAGAAAGACATATAGTTTGATTTTATTCGAAAAACTAGATTCTCATTTTTTTTATTGAAATTCTTAGAAGAGAGAAAGAGTAGAAACAAAGGCTCTCTAGAAGATTTTTTCGGGGCTGTTCACTTTCACTTGGTCGCCTGGTATCTTGAAACCTCTTTGCTTGCGGGGGCAGGAGTGGAAACGTCTGAGAGAGCGCTTCGCGAAAGAATCGTGTGGGGCGGTGAAAGGTTTCCCGTTGGGGGTTCCGGCCGGTTTTACCTACTATTGGATTTGAACCAATGACTCTCGCCGTATGAAAGCGATACTCTAACCGCTGAGTCAAGTAGGTCAAGCTGAGTAAAGTCAGACAAAATAGACCCCTATAAGAAAAAGCCGCGCAACCAGAGTCTATAAAAGGGGGGCGGAGTTCTAAGAAAGAGAAAGCGGTCTCACTATACGAAATGAAGCAGCGGCTAGCACGCTAAGATCAACCACTTGGAGAACGTGGAACCTTTCTTTCTCGGTCGTCTGCCTTAATATAAGTGGATTCCGATTCATGCGGTCGTTCTCTGCTGCATTGGTGTTTTCATTCCCCGCTCTCCACCATAAAGAAATGTTTCCACTATATCTCTCAGCAGTACTCAAAGGAAGGGTCCAAGTAGGAAAAAATGAACTAAGAGGTAAGGCATACAAGAATGGATCAATTCATTCAACAAGATCCGTTCGGATCGGACCAGGGTGAATGGGATTGGTCTGACCTCTCGCTCGGATGGTTGACTCCCGCCGCCGACAGATGTCCCATGCCACGTTTCGTGAACAGCTATACCCGAGAATGAATTGTGATATAGCGCCGAATAAGCCACTGCTCTATTCCCGACTCGAGATCTATAAAGGACTTAACTTAAAGGGAGATAAAATAGGGGGCCCTACACCATACATCCTGCTACCTTGGGACGACTGCACGTTACATCATAGCAGCACGACCAAATGAAGGCGGAAACCCGGTTGGGCGTTCCTACGCATCCTGCAAGAAAGGGCCCCTTATCTAAATTCTAAAAGTATAGATATTTTAGATACTTACTCTTTGGTTGGGATCAGACAGGGACTTCTATCAAGATCTTTCCACTCATTCATCATACTCAAAGTCGAAGTCACAGCATGGGAGGCTCGGAAAAATAAGGAGAATTGGCGTCGTGGTGGTGCTACGAGATGGCGATTTCTCGTATAGAAGAATAGATCCGCGGACCTATTGATTGACCATAGATGCGAACCGATCGACTGCTATCTAAGAGAAGATAAGTAGTTCTTCTATCGAAAAAGGGGGGAGAACATGTAGCGGCTTGCCTAGATCTCGTATTTCCCACGTAGTTCGTAGGTCAAACCAACGATTCTCTTCTTAAAGTAAGAGAGAGATTCTTTTTTTTTTGGAGCTAGGAGCGCATCATCGGGGCAGGGCGAAAACGAGAACATAGGATCATCATCATTGCCCTTTTCTTTAACACTTTTGTTTGTGTCCGGTCCTGTTTTTTTTTTAAGGCTTTTCCGGGCTCTGGGGCATCCAATTCCTCTTCTTTTGCTGCTGATCTCACATCGAGATCAGCTCCTTCTTGTTCAGGGTCATCAGATGAGAGATCTTCCTCCGACTCGGTCAAAGGGCCTCGACTCACCTCTCTATCTATAAAAAGCCCTTCCCAGAGGAGAGCAGAAGCTCCAGGATGAGTATGTCCTGGATTCCCGGATTCATTCTCGTCTTGATCCACCATGGAATTTTCGGAAAATACAAAAACATTCTAGGAGAG